AGATATCCTTATTTAGTCGAATCAGAAATGATTCTACTATCTCTGTATTCACAATTCAATATACAGAGATATATACTACATATATCTCTATTTGAGATGTCCCCCCTTCTATGATTTTTTTATAGAATTTCGAATACTCTAACGTTCAATTCTTTTTTTTTTTCCTTCGAGCAGACAGATACAGACCTTATAATAACAAAACGAAAATCAAAAAAAAAAAATAGATTGATGAATTTAGAATTCGACATTCATTTAGAAATTCAATAGAAATATCTCTTTTTTAATTACTTATCCAATCCAATTTCTTTTGATAATCCATCCAATTTTTTAGAATTGGAATGGATCTGTATAAATCGATATGGATATATTCTATGTATAAAAGAAAATACATTCTACATATTTCATCTTCATGCATAATCATTTATATAAATAACTGTAATCTAATTTGTCATTATTGAATTTCAAATTCAAAAAAAAAATGATAAGATTGAATAATATTTCATATATCTTATGAATATATCTTCTAATATATCTTCAAATAGAAATTAAGATAGAAAGAAATATTTCTATTTTATGAAAGAATATCGAAAGAATATATACATAGAAATAATCTTCCTATATAATTCTACTTTTAATAATGAATTCAATTAGATAAAAGAAATAAAAAGAATAAGGATCGGGATAAATACATCTAATCAATATTCATTCTTTAAAATAAAAATATAAGAAAGAATAGAAATTTGAAAAACTAAGCTACTTGACCCTTCAAAATAAATAAACTCACTCGAGCTCCATCGTTTACTATTTCTATCAAAAATCTTTCTACTGTCCCCCAAGCAATCAATTCTAATTACTCAGTACAGTAATTGTGGGCCAAGAGGATCCCCACCCAATTATCCATAAACGTACGTATAGGGGATGTTGTTTATCTTGAATAAACGTATAGGTTAGGGGATATTGTTTATCTTGAAAAACTGGAATAACTGGAATGAGTTCCCCCCGGCCGCTGGGACGGAAGGATTCGAACCTTCGAATACCGGGACCAAAACCCGTCGCCTTACCGCTTGGCCACGCCCCATTTTGATTCGACACTAATCAATCATATTGTTAGATAGATTCTACACTGTTCTGGTTTGTTTGTCAACTGCATTTCTAAATGGATTTTTTTGATTCGACACTAATCAATCATATTCTTAGATAGATTATCTACTGTTCTCGGTTGTTTGTCAAGTGCACTTCGAAATTTATTCTATAGAATAAATTGTTGCTAGAATTTTGATATGCATCGATATCGAATGAAACTAAATTTATTGATCATTCCATAGAATTCAATTAAGATATTGAAGTTTAGATTATTCATTCTTGGAAGTGATTGAGTATGGAGTATTTGAAGTTCGTTAGTATTGACAGAGGTGATTTAGTATTGAGTTGAGGCAAAATTTTATGTGATTTAGTAAGAATTAATCTTTATATAAAAAGGACGTCCTAACAAAGGGAGGTATCAATGAACAAATCTTTTCTTTTTTGGTCTCGATTACTGAAAACTATTTATTCTTCGAAGTTTTATAGGGAGCTTTCTTCAAAGTTATCCCGTTTTATTTCTTCCAAGTTGATAATGAATCAATTATTGAAGTTGCTTCTTATCATTATTTTCACTATTCTTTTTTATATAATAATAAAAAAAATCTTGTATCAATTAGATATAATAATAAAAACAATCTTGTATAAATTATTTCAGTTCCTAGTCATAATTCTTTTCATAATTATTTTCATAATTATAATATTGATAATTCTAAAAAAATGACTTCGAAGTTCAGAATATTTAAATATAGAATAAATCATATATATAATAAGAAGATAATAATAAAAAAAAAAGACAATAAAAATTAGAATTCAAAAAAAAAAAAGAAAAAATACAATTCATTTTCTTAAAGAACAACATTTTTGTTATGCTTAATATCTTTAGCTTGGTCTGTATTTGTATTAACTCTGCCCTTTATTCAAGTAGTTTTTTCTTGGGGAAATTACCTGAAGCTTACGCTTTTTTGAATCCAATTGTAGATTTTATGCCAGTAATACCCTTACTCTTTTTTCTCTTAGCTTTTGTTTGGCAAGCTGCTGTAAGTTTTCGATAAGATCTTTCATTTGAATAATGTCCTAAAAAAAGTCAGAGAATTTCTTAGAAAACTCAAATTTTAACATTTTTATCAGATAAGTCTTACAGTGTGAATCCGTGATTACAAATCTTGAAATTTTTGGATAAACAATAAAAATATGGATCATCTCATCATTTCCTTTTTTCCATTCAAAAAGAAAAATGATATTATTCGATTTGAGTCTACCACCAATACGTGGATCTTTATTGTGGATATGAAAGAAAATGGAATTGTTGGTAATGGTAAAAAAAGGCTCAACTCTTATTACAAATCAATTTTTTTAGTTTTTTTGAAAGAACTTCATTTCTTATAAACTGAGTCTCAAAGGAAACATAATATGAAATAGAAGAGAATCTATTCTCTTTCTCTGTCGTTTTTTTTTTGAATTATCTTGGAGATTTTGTAATGCTTACTCTCAAACTATTTGTTTACACGATAGTGATATTCTTTGTTTCTCTTTTCATCTTCGGATTCCTATCTAATGATCCAGGACGTAATCCTGGACGTGAAGAATAAGAAAAGATTTTTTCTTTTCCTTACTTATGCTGGATTTTGAAATATTTTTCGTTTTTGTATCTATCGTTCTTAGTATTGAGTCAAAATTTCATGTGATTTAGTAAGATTAAATTTTAGTATAAATAAAAAGGACGGACGTCCTAACAAAAACCCAGGAGATGGAAATGATAAATTATTTGTTGATTTGTTGGGGTCCTATTCTTTCTTCGCAGTTACTGAAAATTATTTTTTCTTCTAAGTTTTATAGAGATCTTTCTTCAAAGTTGATAATGAATCAATTATTGAAGTTACTTCTCATCATTATTTTCATAATGATTTTCTTTATAATAATCAAAAAAATAATTTCTAGTTTATTCTTGATTTGGCTTTCTGAAAATTTTTTTACTCCTAATAATCAAAAAAATAATTTCTTCTCGTTTATTCTTGATTTGGTTCTGAATTTCTTCAAGAATAATTCATGATTTACAGTTCTTGAGGATTGCGTCTTTGACGTTTAGATTCCTCATTTATTTACAAAAAAATGTCTCAATTCATCCTATCACATCCGATGGAGGATGTGATATGGTTGCAAAGGAGAAACTTTTTACAGTTCAAAATAAGAATTCTTGACTAAAAATATAGTTTTTTTGGGGGGGGAGATTTCGATTGGCATGCATCCAGTAGGAATTGAACCTACGACTTCGCCAATTATGAGTTGGGCGCTTTAACCATTCAGCCATGGATGCTTCGAAGGAAACCCTCCGCCTTCATGAATAACTAAATTTCAATGGAAGTTAAATCTTTTGGGTAAATCAATATAAATCCATAAAGAAATAATAAATAATCAACTTTCATAAATAATCAACTTACAGAACAGAAACTTACCATAGGTAATAACAGAACAAGTTGACTTTAATAAATAATCAACTTTCATAAATAATCAACTTACAGAACAGAAACTTACCATAGGTAATAACAGAACAAGTTGACTTTAATAAATAATCAACTTTCATAAATAATCAACTTACAGAACGGAACCGCCGAACGTAAGTCATAACAAAAAAAGATAAATTTTTCAACCTTAAGGGAGGGTTATATGAAAAAGAATGAATTACACTTTTGGATTTTAGAGTTGAGAGAAGTTTGTAGAGAGAGGAAGAATTTTGCCTATTTCTTAGATTCCTGGACGCAATTCAATTCAGCGATATCTGTCATTCACGTTTGTTTGCATCAAGAGAGTTTGATAAAAGTCTTAGACTCCAGAATTTGGAGTATCCTAGTTAAACGCTACTTACAAGGTTTAACCCAAAATCTAGATTTCACGATCAAGAATGTAGTACTTTTTGTAGTAGCGATCCTTCTATATCGTATAAATAATCGAAGGCTTATCGAAAAAAAAAATCTTTATTTGACATGGCTTCTTCCTATAGAAATCAATTCCATTGGATCCGGCAATGATACATTGGAAGACTCAAAAGATTGGTTCAATATCAATAGGTTGATTATAACTCGGTTGATTGCTCCGCTCCTGTCTGGTCCAAAAGAAAAAAATATCTCTGAGAGATCCAATTTGATTCAAGTAACGGATTCTAGTCAATTGAAAACATCTTCGGACAGATGGTCAGACCTTCATCTGAATGTGAATCCTAATGAGAAGTCCGCTCAAGATCTTCAATTATTGAAGAAAGAAGAAGGTGTTTCTTTTGTTCTTTCGAGGCAATCGGAAAAGAAAGAAATAGCCAATCTAGTAAAGATAATGATTTATTTACAAAAGAATGTCTCAATTCATCCTATTTCATCCGATGGAGGATGTGATATGGTTGCAAAGGAGAAACTTTTGACAGTTCAAAATAAGAATTCTTTTTTGACCAAAAATGAAGAGAGATTTAAAGAAATGTCAAATCTATTTAATCTCTCACTAACTAAGCCGGATCTGGTGTATCGTAATGGATTCTCTTTTTCTATTCGGTCTTCCGACTTGGATGAAAAACAATTTGTAAATGTCAACTCCAGGGATGAATCAAAAAAGAAATCTTTATTGGTTCTGCCTCGGCTTTTTTACGAAGCGAATGAATCTTTTTATCCAAAGATCATAAAAGAATGGGTCCAGACCTCTTGTGGGAATTATTTTCAAGATAATCGATTCAATCGAAACTTGGAATATGTAATTCAAAGGTATCAAAATGATATTCTGAATCATATACCTATAAGGAAACACACGATCAATCAACGTTTCTCAAATTTGAAAAAGAGTCAGAAGAAATGCTTTGATCCTCTTCTTTTTATTTATCGAACCGAGAGATCCGTGAATAAGGATCCAAATGCATATAAATACAAATGGTCCAAGGGGAGCAAGAATTTCCAGGAACATTTGGACCATTTCATTTCTGAGCAGAATAGCCGTTTTGAAAAAGTGTTCGATCGATTACATATGAATGCATATTCGATTGATTGGTCTGAGGTTATCGAGAAAAAAGATTTTTCTAAGCCACTTTTTTTCTTTTTGTCCAAGCTTATTCCATTTTTGTATAACTCACTTCCTTTTTTCTTTGTGAGTTTCGGAAGTATGCCCGTTCATAGGTCCCAGATCCATATGTATGAATTGAAACGTCTGAATGATGCACTAGCACTAGGCAATCAGTTGTTAGAATCAATAGGTCTGCAAACGGCTCCTTTGAAAAAAAGGAAACCCCAATTATTGGATGACTATTCGACTTCTCAAAAATCAAAATTCTTGATCAATGAAGGAACAATATTCCCATTTTTGGTAAATCAGAGAAAAAATCAAGAGAATTGGCTGAATCCTGTGAAATGTTTTCATAGAAGTTCATTGATTTCCTCTTTTTATAAAGTAAATCGACTTCGATTCTTGAATAATCAATATAACTTCTCTTTTCATTTTCACAAAAGATTCTCGTTTTATGGAGAAAGGTCCTATAAATCTGATTTTATGTATGAACAATTCCTCAATGTCTCGTTCATTCGAAAGAAAATCTTTTCTTTGTGCGGCGATAAAAAAACACATGCTTGTTTGGACAGAGATACTATTTCACCAAGCGAGTTAGAGGTCTCTAACATATTGATACCGAATAATTTTCCGCAAAGTGGTGATGACGGATATGACTTGTACAAATCTTTCCATTTCCCAACTCGCGTTCCTAGATCTAGTTACTCAATCACGGACATTTCTGGAACACCTCTAACAGAGGAAGAAATAGTGAATTTTGAAAGAACTTATTGTAAACCTCTTTCCGCTGTTAATCTGTCTTATTCAAAAGGGAAGAACTTGCATCAGTATCTTGATTTCGATTCAAACATGGATTTGATTAACACTCTATATTTTGAGAAATTATCCAAAAAGAGGAAACTCACTCTACATATCAAAAAATTGGTTGGAAAAAATTTGGTTGAAAGAGTGCGGCTGTATAGCAAGCTGTACTTTAAAAGAAAGGGTCTTGTTGAAACTCTTTCCACCAAATGGAAGCAAGTAAGCCCGTATATACTAACGTGGTTCCTTACCAGGACAGGGCATAAATATATAAAGTGCCTATTTAGAGATACTTTTTCAGACGTTTTGGCGGTACTAAGGAGGAGTTCTATAGTTAAAAGATTTGTATTTCTTTTTCATCGTATGAAGAAGGATAGTCTTCGGAAAAAACTAAAACGGGTTCTTTCACGACAGAAGCTTCTAAGTAAGATTTCGAGTAAGTGTTCACAGTATTATTTTATAGAGGTGTACAAATATCTTTTTCACACAAATAATGAGTCAGGATTCATACTACATCTGAGATCACCAAATATTGATGAGTTCCTGTTTTTAATCCTTTTACTTCTTCTTATTACAGGATATTTAGTTCATACACATATTTACTTTGTTTCTCGATTCTCTAATGAGTTACAGACAGAGTTCGAACAGGTCAAATCTTTGATGATTCCATCCTACATCATTGAATTTCGAAAACTTCTGGATTGGTATCCTACATCAGAACAAAATTCTTTCTGGTTAAAGGATATCTTTCTAGTTGCTCAAGAACAATTAGGAAATTTTTTAGAAGAAAGACGAGGTTCGCCTTCTGGCGGGGACATCCCGAGGGGTGGTGGTTTCGCTTATGGGGTCAAATCCATACGTTCGAAGAAGAAAGGTTTGAATCTCATGGATCTCATAAGTATTATACCAAATCCCATCAATCGAATCGCGTTTTTGAGAAATACGAGACATTTCAGTCATACAAGTAAAGCAATCTATTCATTGATAAGGAAAAGAAAAAACATGAATAGTGGTTGGATTGATGATAAAATAGAATCCTGGATCTCGAATAGTGATTTCATTGCTGATAAAGAAAGAGAATTCTTGGTTCAGTTCTCTACCTTAACGACAGAAAAAAGCATCGATCAAATTTTATTAAGTCTGACTCATAGTGATCAGTTATCAAAGAATAACTCTGGTTATCAAATGATTGAGCAACCAGGAACAATTTACCTACGACACTTAATTGACATTCATAAAAAGGATCTAATGAATTATGAGTTCAATACATCCTGCTTAGCAGAAAGACGGGTATTCCTCGCTCATTATCAGACAATCACTTATTCAGAAATCCCGTGTGGGCCTAGTTGTTTGAATCATGAGAAACCCTTTTCGCTACGCTTAGCCGCCCTATCCCCTGCTAGTGCTAGGGGTATTTTAGTGATAGGTTCCATAGGAACTGGACGATCCTATTTGCTCAAATATCTAGCGACAACCTCCTATGTTCCTTTCATTACAGTATTTGTAAACAAGTTCCTGGATAACTTTCCTAAGGGTTTGGATATTTATGATGATGAGGAGGAGGACGCTTTTGATGAAAGAGAGGGTACCATTTACAGTCTTTTACCTGATAACGAGGGTAGTTGCTATAATTCCGAGAATTTTGAAGGGGATGATCGTGACGATCTCGACCACCTTGATAGCCAGTTGAAGTTTCTAAGTAGCGAGGATCCGGTATCTAGCATTATATCGGAAATAGACCGGTTTTATCTCATGCTTCAATTCGAATTAGCAAAAGCAATGTCTCCTTGCATAATTTGGATTCCAAACATTCATGATCTGGATAGGACTGAGTCGAATGACTTATCGCTCGCTATATTAGCGAACTCTCTTTCCAGCGATTCGGAAAAAGGTTCTACTAGAAATAATCTAGTTATTGCTTCTACTAATATTCCAAAAAAAGTAGACCCTGGTTTAATAGCTCCGAATAAATTGAATACATTCATTAAGATACGAAGGCTTCTTATTCCACAACAAAGAAAGCACTTTTTTACTCTTTCATATACTAGGGGATTTCACTTGGAAAAGCAACTATTCGATACTCATAGATTGGGGTCTATAACTCTGGGTTCTAATGTACGAGATCTTGTAGCACTTACTAATGAGGCGCTATCGATTAGTATTATACAAAAGAAATCGATTCTAGACACTAATATAATTAGATCTGCTCTTCATAGACAAACATGGGATTTTAGATCTCAGATAAGAGCGATTCAGGATCATGGGATCCTTTTTTATAAGGTGGGGAGGGCTGTTTCACAAAATCTACTTCTAAGTAATTGCTCTATAGATCCTATATCTATCTATATGAAGAAGAAATCATGTGAGGAGGGGGATTCTTATTTGTACAGATGGTACTACGAACTTGGAACAAGCATGAAGAAATTAACCCTACTTCTTTATCTTTTGAGTTGTTCTGCCGGATTGGTCGCTCAAGACCTTTGGTCTCTACCCGGACCTAATGAAAAAAATGATGGGATCACTTCTTATAGACTCCTTGAAAATGATTCTGATCTAGTTCATGGGCTATTAGAAATAGAAGGTGCTCTGCTGGGACCCTCACAGACAGGAAGTCGGTTTGATAATGATGGAGTTACATTGCTTCTTCGGTCCGAACCAAGAAATCCCTTAAAGATGATTCAAAATGGGTCTTCTTCTATGGTTGCGAATAGATTTCTCTATGAAAAATATGAATCGGGGTTCGAAGAAGGGGACGGAGTCTTCGACCCACAAGAGGAGGGTTTATTCAATCACATACTTTGGGCTCCTAGACTGTGGCGCCCTTGGGGCTTTCTCTTTGACGAAGGGTCCAATGAATTGAGATTTCCCTATTGGGAAGGGTCATTTCAGGACAAAAAGATCATTGATGATTCTGATGAGGAGGGTGAGCTTCAAGAGAATGATAATGATTCGCAGTTCTTGGAGGATGGAACCATGCAGGACCAGACACGAGCGATATTTTCCAACGAACAGGGCTTTTTTCGAATAAGCCAATTCATTTGGGACCCCGGAGATCCACTGTTTTTGCTATTCCAAGAGGATCCTTTTGTATCTGTGTTTTCACATCAAGAATTTTCTCCAGATGACGAGATGTCAAGGATACTTTTGACTTCCCAAACCAAAAAAATTTATTGGAAATATCTAAATCAACGCTGGTTTAGGAAGAATATGCAAGAACAAAATTTCAAATTGTTGATTGATCGCGAGAGATGGTTGAGAACCAATAGTTCAGTATCAAATGAATTTTTTCGTTCTAATACTCTATACGAGAGTTATCAATATTTATCAAATCTGTTCCTATCTAACGGAACCCTGTTGGCTCAACTCACAAAGACATTGTTGAGAAAAAAATGGCTTTTCCCAGACGAGATGGTTGTTACTATCTGTTCCAATAACGAACGATTGGTTTAACTGAATAATGAAATAAAAGAGAGACTTTCTTTTTCGTCGTCTCAAGTCGATATTAGGGGATCTTTGAATTGAGAAGATCCCCTAATATTGATAATCATATTGCCGTTGACCGAGCCTACTTGTTTTGAAGCAAATAAACAGATCCACGGGGTGATTTGTCCTATTCAGATATTCACGACCAATAAGTACATAATTTTCTTTCTTTTCGGATAGGTCCTGTCCTGAAAGGAGAAAGAAGGTTGGCATGCCAACAGGCGTCTATTATGGAATTCACCCGACCCGAGAGTACAGTACCCATTTTTTTTGAATGTCGAGTGCCAAAGTCATTGAATGGGTAAGTCACCAATCTCCAAAATCGAATATAATGTACTTGATCCGTTGGTTTAGGGGGGTTGCAGGCGGGACGATTTAAAAATGGACTCTCCATTCATTTCATTAGATAGATAAGATCACCAAAACTTCGTGATCTGCTGGCGAACTTATTCCCATTCAATAAGAGATCTCAATATTATGCCTTGAAGAGGACTCGAACCTCCACGCTGTTTAGCACGAGATTTTGAGTCTCGCGTGTCTACCATTTCACCACCAAGGCATCCTTAAAGTGAATCATATTCTCTGAATATCATATCTA